CTACTGGCAGGATCCTGAGGAAAAGAATTTCGTTTCCACCGAGCTGAAACAATATGCGATGCGGATGGTTCTAGTAAACCAAAACCACTTTCTTCCAGCTTGTTTGGCTTCAATTTCCCTTTTACAACACCAAAATAGAAGATCTAGTTACGATTGGAACTAAATTTTTGTATCTTCATCCATGGATCCTTAGTCATACTTATTCAATTGGAAGACTGGATCCAGTTCAAAAAATTATGTTTCACGACTACATAATCCATTTTTATTTTTAATAAATAAATAAAAATGAATTTCTAATAGGATTTTGGATACAAATCGTGAGAATGTATGTTCTTCCTCAAATATGCTATTGAGAGGTAAAGGATTAAACCTTTTTAAGAAATAAAGTTTTTGATCGGAGTATGAAAAAAAAACGGAGATACCCCTTCCCTTAACTATTTAAGTTTTTAATAGAACGAATCACACTTTTACCACTAAACTATACCCGCTACATATACATTATTGTATATAAATGGACTATTTGTCGAACAAAGGAGAGGAGTGAGACGCAATCAAGATAGGATCCAAATTGTGGTGTTGACGCATATTTAGTCCTGTTAGCCGGGGACTTAAGCTTTTCAAATTTTCTAATTTTTTAAATAACATACATAAATTTCAATAAGACTATATATATATATCCTTGTTTTGTTGGATTGCTAGTATTTTCGGATTGAAAGGGTCATTGAAGCTAGACAAAAAGAGGTACTGGCCTTAACTAAGACCCGGCCTGGGCCGGGGGAATAAATCTTTCGTACAAAATCAAAGAAGTAAGGTATTCTTTCTATTGTATTGTAGATACTTGTTTCGAATCATTATCTAAATGTAATTCCTAATCAAATTCGTTCTTTATTTACTCTGAACTTACTTATTTTATATTAATGAAAAATAGGAAATTCTTAATATAAAATTTTATAATTGCATTTTATTTAATTATTTTTATTTAATTATAATTATAAAATAATAATTTATTTATATAATATATATATATAATATATATATATGTATATATGTAATAGTAAGTAATAGTAATATATATTAATTCATAATATATGATATGAAATATGAAAATAAAATAAAGAAAATATTGAATTTTCCGTAATTTCTTTAATTTAAATTATTTCGATTTTCTTTTCCATTTGGAGTTTGGAGAGATGGCTGAGTGGACTAAAGCGTCGGATTGCTAATCCGTTGTACGAATTATTCGTACCGAGGGTTCGAATCCCTCTTTCTCCGCTCGCTCTGATTACTCGACCCGCTTGATACTTTCGATTTCGAACTTTCAAAAGGAATTGAAATTCCTTGAATTTATCATAGCATAGGTAACCTTGAATTTATCATAGGTAAATTTATAGAATAGATAAAATAATAAGAAAAGTTTAGTAAGAAAAGTTTAGAAAAAAAAAATTATTCCTCACGTCCAGGATTACGTCCTGGATCATTAGATAAGAATCCGAAGATGAAGAGAGAAACAAAGAATATCACTACTGTGTAAACAAAGAGTTTAAGACTAAGCATTACACAACCTCCAAAATAATCTTATTTTCGAACAAAGGGAATAGATTACCTATTTTTTCTTTTCAACACATCTACTATTTTGTTTAATTTGTTTGTTTAATTTTACACGATCCCCTGCAAAAAAAATTCAATTTTGGAAAAGAAAGTCATTTTTACAAATTTCTTTGTATTGTATGTAATAAGATTTTTCTTTCTTACTTACAACTTACAAAAAACTTCTTGTCATATCGACAATTAATTAGGTATTGTACGGGACCTAGACCCAGTAAACTCTTTGCTCACTGAAAGATGAGAACGAGTAAATAAGCTGATCCAAATTCATCTTTGCGGTTATTTAATATTTAATATTAATATACAATAATTGAAATTTTTGAATCGAGGGTTTATAATAATAAATAATAATAATGTAATACTTAGTCGATCTTATTCATTTTTCGAATTTTATTATCGAATAAATTATGAATCGATTTGGATTTGGCAAAATGAGTCTATTTGGCAAAGTATTAAAAATTTTATCGAAAACTTACAGCAGCTTGCCAAACAAAGGCTAATAGAAAAAAGAAAAGAGGTATAACAGGCATAACATCTACGATTGGATTGAAAACCGCATAAGCTTCAGGCAATTTGGCAAAGAAAAAACTGTTCAAATAAAGGACAGAATTAAGACAGATACAGATTAAGCTAAAGATATTAAGCATAACAAACATTTCGTTCTTGTGTATTAGATAATTTTATTTTGATTGAATTATTTTTATAAGGGAAAAATGAAAAAGAAAGGAATTCTACTTTCATACATAATCTTAATTGAATTCTACGTAATGATCAATGAATTTTTTACATTATATTATATATATATAATATAATTTATAATTTATATGTCTTAAATCCTAGCAACAAAAATATGCTACATATGTATTTCATATATATTTATTTTTCATATGTATTTATTTATGTATTACGTATTATGTAATATACTTTTTTAGGTATTTTTTTGGGGGGGTTGACCAATAACTAATAAGACTAGTAGTCTTTACTAGTGCCAAAGGATAAAAATGGGGCGTGGCCAAGCGGTAAGGCAGCGGGTTTTGGTCCCGTTACTCGGAGGTTCGAATCCTTTCGTCCCAGATCTTATCTATCAGAAACAGAAGATAGGATCACACTGTATCCCACATAAAAATCCCACATAAAAAAATCTTTAAGAGAACAAAAAGTTGTTCTGAATTCTTAGAATGTATTTTTTTTTTCATTTTTAATTAAAATTATTTTTTGGTTTATCATTCACATTCAGAATATGTTCGTACTATGTTATATTCATTTTTAAGTTAGTTACCCATTTAACTAAATTGAATATAACATATTCATAAAATGTGAATTATCACATAATGCATTCTGAATTGCAGCGTGAAACAAAGGCATCCCTCTTCCCTTCCATACAACGCCTAAAGTAAAAAATTGGGATACCAATTTTTTTATGTGGAGATGATACTAAAAAGTAGCGAGTTTTTGTTACTAATTTCATTAGTTTCATCATCAGTCTTAGAAAAAACCTCTAAAGTTGTGGTATGGTAACAAAATAGGAGAATTGTCGGAATTCCATTTCTTTCTATCTTATATCTTAGATTCCTCAAATCAAATAAAAATTTTTGGAAATATATGTTTGTAAATCCATGTAATGTAAAGTAAGGATTGGGGGAAATTAGTATATTTCATATACTTGTACTTGAACTTTTTTATGAAATTGATGGAAAAATTGTCGAACCTGAAGTAAAAAGTAAAAAAAAAATACAAAAAAATCCATATACCATAATAACCATAAAAAATCCATATGATCATATCATATAAAATAAACAAGGTAAAGTCCTATACTCATATATATAATATAATTGTAAATAATTGTAATATGTTTAATAATATTTTTTTTTTATTTAATATTAATAATATTTAACATTTTTTTTATGAACTCTTGGTTGGTACTTGAAAAAGTATGATAAATCAATAGTTTCTAGAAATTTACGACCTTTTGTTTTGGGGTCGTTGGACGAGTTTATTTGATTAATAATGGATTTTGCTCCAGTTTTTTAAACTAAAAACATATTAAATTAAAATGAAGAAATTTTAGTTTTATAGTTTTTTGTTTGTTATATTATATAAATATGTATCCTTCGTGATTGACTATCCTGAACAATCTGTTGGAGATGTAAATGAGTCTTTAGCAAACGTTTTTTTTTATAATAAATATGTTTTATTCATATGATAGAATATCGAGGTAAATAAATTTGATCCTTACTGAACTTTACCCTTATCCCAGATTTGCAAAAAGTATATAGAATACTTTTCTATCCATAGCTAGAAACTATCCATAGGTAGAAAGTATGGACTATTATATACTGCTTGTTGAGCCAATGACTATTCATGATTACACATATTAAATGAAATATAGTTAAGGTTAAATATATTTCATCGTGGTTTGAAATTCAATTGAATTTTATTTTTTTTTTATTAGAGGAATGTTATGGTAAAACTTCGTTTGAAACGATGTGGTAGAAAGCAACGTGCGACTTGAAGGACATGATCGGCTGTGGATTTTTACATCCACCATTTTCCATAAAAATGAAGATGCTCTTGTCTCGACATAATTTGTTCTGTTCCATTAGGAATCTAATTTGTCTTAGATTGATAGTACGTGATGGAGCTCGAGTAGAAAAGATTGATTTATTTATCAAGGGGAAGAATCTAGGGTTAGTGCTAATCAATCAATAAGTTCGACCAACTTTGTAAATATATCCTCAATATCAATATAAAAAAATCGAAAGGTTTAAACTTGAAACAAGTTAAAAAAAAAAGTTTTTTTCTATAAAAAGAAAGGTGTATCCTAGGAAATCAATTCTTCGTATTCTATTTCTATAGGTATTCCATTTATATAGAAGAAAATAACAAAAAACAAAAGGTATGTTGCTGCCCTTTTGAAAAAGGAGTAAGGATCACCGAAGTAATGTCTAAATCCAATGATTTTACAAAGGAAAGATAAAGGATTCCGGAACAAGGAAACACTATTTTCAATTGTCTCAAGAAAGGGAGGGATCAGAATAATTGACTCGGGATGAGACAAACAAAAGAGGTTAGAGACGGCTCAATAAATGTTTAAGGATTCCCCTGGGACTATGTCAGAATTACCCAACTTGAGTTATGAGTACGAATGCAAATTTTTTTTCTCGAGTTCGAGCCGTATGAGGATAAAACCTCTTATACGTTTCTGGGGGAGATTGTTTATGTGCATCTATCCCAATGAGCCATCTATCGAATCGTTGCAATTGATGTTCGATCCCGACGAGAAGGGAGAGATCTTCGAAAAGTGGGTTTTTATGATCCGATAAATAATCAAACTTATTCAAACGTTCCTGCTATTCTATATTTCCTTGAAAAAGGTGCTCGACCAACAGGAACTGTTTCTGACATTTTTAGGAAAGCAGATTTATTTAAAGAAAAAATTTCGAGTTAGTTAAAGTTAATTAGTTAAAATGAAAAGTTAATTAAAAGAAAAAAGACCAAAATAAAGAAAAAAGGGGGGAGGAATAAATAAATATAGGTAAATGTAAATGTAATTATTTACATTTACCTACAATTTATTATCTATAATTTGTCCTTTTCCTGTTATAGGAATCCAGCAACAAACAAGGAATTAATCTTGTTTATCCTTTATTGATTGAATAAACCTGTCTGTCTTTATCTCTTTCTTATTTTATAAAAATTTCTGATTTATTTATATTTTTTTTTGTTTGTGCCAATCCAACAAAAATATTTATTTGATTTACTTCAGTTTTTTATTCGTTTTATCACCATTCTAGTCATATTTATATTGACAATGTTATATTAAACAAATATAATTGATCGTAGATAAAGAAATCTCCTTATCCCGACCCTATCCTATATTGTATTATTGGATTTGGTTTTCAATTCACTTCAGTCAAATGACGGGTTTGTATTGCCGGGTTTACTGTCATAGAAGATATTTTTTTTCCTTAACTCGGGTTAAATAAAAAAATGTATAAATAAACGGTTGGTCCGTCGGAATTTTGGCATTTCTATTAGGAATTTAGTGCTTTTTACTATGATCTATACATTTTTTTTTCTAATTGATCAATAAATCAACAAGAAAGATTTGTTCTTAGTTCAATGTTTTGATGGGGTCGCGCAGTCTAATTCAATTGGTTTTTTATTTCGATCGTATCTACATATCCGACTTTAATTTTGAAGGGTTGGGTTGCTAACTCAACGGTAGAGTACTCGGCTTTTAAGTGCGACTATGATCTTTTACACATTTTGATGAAGCAATAAATTCGTCCAGACTTTTGGTAGAGTCTATAAGACCACGACTGATCCTCAAAGGTAATGAATGGAAAAAGTAGCATGTCGTAATACGTAATATAATGAAAATAAAATAATAGATTTATTATTTTATTTTCATTGAGAAAAAATTTCAAATTAAAATGAAAGTGAAATTAAGAATTTCTCCTTACTCAATTCTTACAATTTTTTTTGGTAGGGAAGTAGACAAAATAAATTCAAATTTATAGTTTGGTCTAGTGAATAAATGGATAGAGCTTCATGGCTCCAATTCCAATTCTGATAAACCAAAAAGCAACGAGCTTATGTTCTTAATTTGAATTAAATGATTACCCGATCTAGTTAGACGTTAAAAATGGATTAGTGCCTGGTACGGGAAAGGATGGGGTCTCCCGTGAGGAGACCATTGATTCTTTTTCTTTTATGAATCCTAAATATTTATTATTATGGGTTAGAGACGAATGTGTAAAAGAAACAGTATACTGATAAAGATAATTAATTCCAAAATCAAAAGAGCAATCAGGTTGCAAAAATAAAGGGTCATTATCCTCTTGTAATTATAACGAAGATAAACCATTTTTGCTAGAAAAAGGGGAGTAAAAAAACCTATTGATTGGATTTCCTCTTTCCTTTACAGGTTTATTATTATTATTGTATTGTATATATACATAATCTTCTTTATTATACATAATATACATAATACTCTGTTTTGACCATATTGCACTATGTATCAGTTATTTTATAACTCAAGAAATTCTTTCTACCTCTGCTTCACGTGGAAATATAAATGGAAGAATTACAAGGATATTTAGAAGAAGATAGATCTCGGCAACAACAGTTTCTATATCCACTTCTCTTTCAAGAATATATTTACGTATTTGCTTATGATCATGGGTTAAATAGTTCAATTTTTTATGAACCCCAAAACTCCTTGGGTTATGACAATAAATTTAGTTCAGTACTTGTGAAACGTTTAATTATTCGAATGTATCAAAAAAATTATTTGATTTATTCGGTTAATGATATTTACCAAAATATATTTGTCGGGCATAACAATTATTTTTATTTTAATTTTTTTTCTCAGATTCTATCTGAAGGTTTTGCAGTCATTGTAGAAATTCCATTTTCGCTGCAGTTAATATCTTCCCTTGAAGAAAAAGAAATACCAAAATCTCACAATTTACAATCTAGTCATTCAATATTTCCTTTTTTAGAGGATAAATTATTGCATTTAAATTATCTGTCCGATATACTAATACCCTATCCCGTCCATATGGAAATCTTGGTCCAAATGCTTCAATCCTGGATCCAGGATGTTCTCTCTTTACATTTATTGCAGTTCCTTCTCCACGAATATTATAATTGGAATAGTCTCATTATTCCGAAAAAATCTATTTACGTATTTTCAAAAGAAAATAAAAGACTATTTTGGTTCTTATATAATTTATATATATATGAATACGAATTTCTATTAGTGTTTCCTTGTAAACAATCCTCTTTTTTACGATTAATATCTTCTGGAGTCCTTCTTGAGCGAATACATTTTTATGTAAAAATAGAACATCTTGGAGTGTGCCGAATTTTTTGTCAGAAGACTCTATG